AAACCAATTCGGGGAATTTCTGACACAAGTATTCAATTAATTCGTACTTGTTTAGTCTTGAATTGGGATCAAGACAAAAAAAGTTCTTCTATCGAGGAGGCCCGCGCTTCTTTTGTTGAAGTAAGCACAAATGGTCTGATTCGTGATTTCCTAAGAATCAATCTATTGAAATCAAAAATTTCATATATCAGGAGTAGAACTAGAAAAAGGGATGATCCATCAGGTTTCGGACCGATCTCTAATAATGGATCAGATCCCACCAATATTAATCCATTTTATCCCAGTTATTCCAAGGCAAGGATTCAACAATCACTTAAACAAAATCACGGAACTATTAGTACGTTATTGAATAGAAATAAGGAATGTCAATTTTTGCTAATTTTGTCATCATCTAATTGTTTTCGAATGGATGCATTCAATCATGTAAAAGATCACAATGTAATAAAAGAATCCATTAAAAGAGATCCTATAATTTCAATTCAAAATTCGTTGGGCCCATTAGGAACAGCCCTTAAAATTGCAAATTTTGATTTATTAAACCATTTCAATTTAATAACTCATAATCAGATCTCCATAACTAAATATTTGAAACTTGACAATTTAAAAGAGACTTTTCAAGTACTTAAATATTATTTAATGGATGAAACCGGGAGAATTGTTAATCCCGATCCATGCAGTAAGAGTGTTTTGAATGCATTCACTTTGAATTGGTATTTTCTCCATCATAATTATCATCCTAATGATTGTGAATCTTTCTTCACAATAATTAGACTGGGACAATTTATTTGTGAAAATGTATGTATTGCCAAAAGCGGACCACATCTAAAATCGGGTCAAGTTATAATTGTTCACATTGACTCTGTAGTAATAAGATCGGCTAAGCCTTATTTGGCCACGCCAGGAGCAACCGTTCATGGCCATTATGGAGAAATCCTTTACGAAGGAGCTACATTAGTTACATTTATATATGAAAAATTGCGATCTGGTGATATAACGCAGGGTCTTCCAAAAGTGGAACAAGTGTTAGAAGTACGTTCAATTGATTCAATATCGATAAACCTAGAAAAGAGAGTTGAGGGTTGGAATGAGTGTATAACAAGAATTTTTGGAATTCCTTGGGGATTCTTAATTGGTGCTGAGTTAACTATCGTGCAAAGTCGTATCTCTTTGGTTAATAAGATCCAAAAAGTTTATCGATCTCAAGGGGTGCAGATCCATAATAGGCATATAGAAATTATTGTACGGCAAATAACATCAAAAGTATTGGTTTCAGAAGACGGAATGTCTAATGTTTTTTCACCCGGAGAACTAATTGGATTGTTCCGAGCAGAACGAACGGGACGCGCTTTAGAAGAAGCCATCTGTTACCGACCCATATTATTGGGAATAACGCGAGCATCTCTGAATACTCAAAGTTTCATATCCGAGGCGAGTTTTCAAGAAACTGCTCGCGTTTTAGCAAAAGCTGCTCTCCGCGGTCGTATCGATTGGTTGAAAGGCCTAAAAGAAAACGTTGTTCTAGGCGGTATGATACCCGTCGGTACCGGATTCAAAAGATTCGTGCAAGGCTCAAGTAAACATAAAAAGATGCCTTTGAACAGCAAAAAGAAGAATTTATTCGAGGGGGAATTTAGAGATAGAGATTTTTTATTCCACCAGAGAGAGTTATTTGATTCTTGCATTTCAAGAAATTTCTATGATACATCAGAATAAGCATTTCTAGGATTTAATGATTCCTAAGAGCGTATTCATCCTTTTATTTTATTTTAATTAATCGTGGTCCTGTGATTTGTTTCATGTGATTTATTAATAGTAATAAAGAAAATAAGGAATAGAATGAAATTAATTGATTGGATCGTATATCAACATCCAATCTCCGGGAAAATATAAGGTTCCATCGGAACAATTATTTATTTCAGGGTACCCCCTCTCTCTTTTTCTTTGTTTGAAAAAGAAAGAGAGAGAGAGGAAGTGTGGGTAGAAATGATAAAAAGATATTGGAACATTAATTTAGAAGAGATGATGAAAGCGGGAGTTCATTTTGGTCATGGTACTAGAAAATGGAACCCAAGAATGGCTCCTTATATCTCTGCAAAACGTAAAGGTATTCATATTACAAATCTTACTAGAACTGCTCGTTTTTTATCAGAAGCTTGTGATTTAGTTTTTGATGCAGCAAGCAAGAGAAAACAATTCTTAATTGTTGGTACTAAAAATAAAGCAGCGGATTCAGTAGCCCGGGCTGCAATAAGGGCTCGGTGTCATTATGTTAATAAAAAATGGCTCGGCGGTATTTTAACGAATTGGTCTACTACAGAAACTAGACTTCAAAAGTTCAGGGACTTGAGAATGGAACAAAAGACCGGTAGACTCAACCGTCTTCCGAAAGGAGATGGGACTCGATTGAAGAGACAGTTAGCTCACTTGCAAACATATCTGGGTGGGATTAAATATATGACAGGGTTACCCGATATTGTAATACTCGTTGATCAGCAAGAAGAATATACAGCTCTTCGGGAATGTATCACTTTGGGAATTCCAACCATTTGTTTAATTGATACAAACTGTGACCCGGATCTCGCAGATATTTCGATTCCAGCGAATGATGACGCTATAGCTTCAATCCGATTAATTCTTAATAAATTAGTATTTGCAATTTGTGAGGGTCGTTCTAGCTATATACGAAATTCCTGATTAATAATAAGATAAAGAAATTATTTTGTAAACTCCATATATTTATGGATATATAATCGGTTACTATTTGTCTATCGTGCAAAAGAGATAAAAATAACTAGCTATATTATGTGATTTGTTGATATTTAAAATATACAATTTTAGTAGGCAAATAAAAAAAACGATGGTTGAATCAAAATAATTCCTTTTAAAGTTTTCTTTCAGGGGGTAGTATGAATGTTCTATCATGTTCCATCAACATCCTAAAAGGGTTATATGATATATCTGGTGTGGAAGTAGGCCAGCATTTCTATTGGAAAATAGGAGGTTTCCAAGTACACGCCCAAGTACTTATTACTTCTTGGGTTGTAATTGCTATCTTATTAGGTTCAGCCATTGTAACTGTTCGTAACCCCCAAACCATTCCAACTGGCGGTCAGAATTTCTTCGAATATGTCCTTGAATTCATTCGAGATGTGAGCCAAACTCAGATCGGAGAGGAATACGGCCCATGGGTCCCCTTTATTGGAACGATGTTTCTATTTATTTTTGTTTCTAATTGGGCGGGTGCACTTTTACCTTGGAAGATTATAGAGTTACCTCATGGGGAGTTAGCTGCACCTACGAATGATATAAATACTACCGTTGCTTTAGCTTTACTTACGTCAATAGCCTATTTTTATGCGGGCCTTAGCAAAAAAGGATTAGGTTATTTCAGTAAATACATTCAACCAACTCCAATTCTTTTACCCATTAACATTTTAGAAGATTTCACAAAACCCTTATCACTTAGCTTTCGACTTTTCGGAAATATATTAGCGGATGAATTAGTAGTTGTTGTTCTTGTTTCTTTAGTACCTTCAGTGGTTCCTATACCTGTCATGTTCCTTGGGTTATTTACAAGTGGTATTCAAGCTCTTATTTTTGCAACTTTAGCTGCGGCTTATATAGGCGAATCCATTGAGGGGCATCATTAACGAATTTTGTTTTGAAATAGGCTTTTTTTTTTTATCTTATAGTCTAAGGCAATCTATTCTTGTTCAAGATAATCTACTTATACTTAGTGAACATAAATATACACATAAATAGAAAAAAAGTTTATAACGATCTAAAGGAATAGTAAAAACAAAAAGGAAAGAAATCTAAAAGAGTTTTGTCCTAAACGATCTTTTTCCTAGAATTCGTTTGAATCATTTATACCTTCGTCCAATCAATTTTTTTTTTGGCTTGATTATTTTGTTCATTCAATTCCAATCCAATTTTAGGAGTCATAATCTGAATAAGAGTTGTTTCCAACATGTGATTAAAAAAAGGGGTTTTTTCTATAGAGATAGAGCTATTTCTATTTCACTCGGTTTTATTCAATTCAATAGATTGACTAATAATAAAATATTAATAAATTATAAAAAAAAAAAAAATAATAAAATAACTTACAAGAAAACAAAGACTTATATTTCTATGCAATGATTCAGACTAATGAATTTGTCCATTTAGATTGATTGTACCCAAGTGGGATAATGATAAGGAAGAGAATAAAAAAAAAATGGATTATTATTATTTACAAGAGTGAAATCAAACTAAGTTTATGGAATATATATATAAATAATGGAATAATGGCTATAACTCAATTTTCTTTTTGTGAATATTTCAGCATCTAAAAAATTTTTTTAGAATCCGATTGAATTTAAGATACGAATAGTTGGTTTACGTTATGGAAGAAAGACGTGTATATGCAATATTAACTATTTATATAGTTAGATATTCGTTAAAAGATAGGTCGTCTAAAAGATATATCTAATCTGCCCTGGAGATTTCGATAGGGATTTCACTAAAAATCCCTCCTTTTCGTTTGGAACTGGGAATTCAATATTGAATAATTGAATAAAGAGATTAAATCAAGAAAAGAATGAATAGTTCGAAATTTATTGGTTGATTGTATCATTAACCATTTTTTTTTTTGGTGCGAGGAACTTATCATGAATCCATTGATTTCTGCCGCTTCCGTTATTGCTGCTGGGTTGGCTGTTGGGCTTGCTTCTATTGGACCTGGGGTTGGTCAAGGTACTGCCGCGGGGCAAGCTGTAGAAGGTATCGCAAGACAACCCGAGGCAGAGGGAAAAATACGAGGTACTTTATTGCTTAGTCTGGCTTTTATGGAAGCTTTAACAATTTATGGATTAGTTGTAGCCTTAGCACTTTTATTTGCGAATCCTTTTGTTTAATCAAACGTATTTTTTTTTATTGCCTTGTACTTGCTGCTTGTTTTTTCGAATTCTACCAAGATTTCATTCCTAAAATTACTTATTTATTTTTATTTGGACAATAAC